AAGGGCCCATTTTTTTTATTTCATTACTGAATAAGTCATTAGCCACTATGAGTCTACTTATTCTAATATATATATGTACATATATATAGGTTATTGCACATATATATCTTATCCAGATAGTGAACCATTCAGGAACGATAAATTCAATTTATCTAGTGAGTATAGGATCGTAAGTATGGGTAAAATAAAAAAATGGTTTATTTTTATTATTATTTATTATAATTAAGATTGGATTTTATAAATAGAAATGCAATGAATTGTTTCAAAACCGACCCTAAATTGAATTAATTGAATTGACCCCCATCATAACGAAATTAATTTGATTGATACATAGACTTACCAATTCAACATAGATATAAGATATTTCGTAGAATCATTGATAAAAAGATTTATTTTACTTGTTCCCCGAACTTAATTCTTAGAGAAAAACAATTTTCAATAACTTGTTGATCCCTATCCTTCTTCCCATATTTTCAGATTTTTTTTAATTTCCTGGCTTAGTGTAAGATAGAAAAATGAAGTTTAATTTCCCTTTCTGGTCTGGCGGACCAATCACTCCCCAAAAGGTCCTATACCTCGTATTATTTCTATTCTACCGATTTAGTTTCTTATTTTATTTATTTTTTTTTTATTTTAATAGAAATATTTAATAGAAATATCGATTTATAATTAATATCAATTAATATCTATTTATTTTAATTTTATTTATTCTATTTCAAAGAATAAATATAAAATAAATAAAATTAATGAATAAAATAAATAAAATTAATGAAAATAATATTAAAAAAAAATTATATGATTAGAATGAATGATTCATGAATATAAATACGAATCAAAAGATTCTATGGAATCATGAAAGAGGGAAAGATCTTTCAGATTTAATCATACCACATTATATTGACAATTTCAAAAAACTGTTCATACAATGAGCACAGTATGATGGCGGTCGGGCATACTTGCCCCCATCGTCTAGTGGTTCAGGACATCTCTCTTTCAAGGAGGCAGCGGGGATTCGAATTCCCCTGGGGGTAGGGTACTACGAAAGGAAGTTGATCATGGATTATCAATAAGCCGGGAATTGATTCTTCCTGGGTCGATGCCCGAGCGGTTAATGGGGACGGACTGTAAATTCGTTGGCAATATGTCTACGCTGGTTCAAATCCAGCTCGGCCCAATAATTGGCCGATCCACCATGAAATGATAGAACCCCATTTGTTGTTCCCCAGAAATGCCTGATCGGAATACGGAAGAAGAAAAAAAACTAAAAATTTCTGATATATTTTACCGCTGTTCATTTGCTCTCTTTATTTTTTTCTCACAAATTCTGATCTTGCTTGCTAATGATCTAGATTCATACTAGATTCATATAAGGATCTGGAAGTATAAGGAAAAGAATAAAATAAAGAATAAATAAAAAACTCTTTTTTTTTTCATTGAAAGATTTTTTTGATTATTTTTCAATTTATAAAAAACGAAAGGATTATTAACAATCCGTGAGACACTCCCACTAAAGTGCATATCCGTGTGTATATCAAATATATTACGCGCGTTTCTGTTATAATACGACTATTCTAATCTAAATATCTAAACTCTAATAGTAATAGAAAGGGTTTGAATGAAATCATAAGAATATGTATGATGTACACTCTATTTCCTTGGGATTGTAGTTCAATTGGTCAGAGCACCGCCCTGTCAAGGCGGAAGCTGCGGGTTCGAGCCCCGTCAGTCCCGACAGACCCAAATCCACTAAAAAAAAATACATCAATTCATCTCTGCATTTGCTGTGAAAAGGAGAACAAAACAAATAGCATAATTTCATTCCCAAGAGGATACCCTCCTATTTTATTTATTTATTAGTATTTTAGTATTTTATTTATTAGTTTCACACTTATCATCAAAGAAATATGGGAATTACCATTTATTCAACTAGTACCGATTGATAGGAGAAAGACATATGTAGATTAGTACAATGATTGGTAAAATCATATTCAGGATTCCAAGAGATACCGTACGGAGTCTGGCTTTTTCGATTATTCCCAATCTGTGTAATAGAGTACTATACGTTTACAGGAGGCTATACACAAATGGAATTTGTATGATACAAAAAAAATTAACTTAACATAGTAACTTTGATATAATACTTTTAAGATTAAAAGTATATACCTTTAGTAAGATTAAAGTAAGATTAAAAGTATATCCCTTTAGGACTCCAATTTTGTGTAACCTCAATTAATAATTTCAATTATTAATGTGAATTTGAAACAATTTATCTCATTCAAATTTCACACTGAATTTTTGATATATGCATCCCATAATTAATCCAAAGAACAAAGAAATGGGATATTAATAAAATAAAGCTCAAAGAAGGTCCTATCTCTCTTAGCAAGTGCTATCTCTCTTTGTGAGGGAATGAATAATCTTTTTTAAGTTTAAGGGTCTTGCCGAAGAAAGAACAAACTTTTTAATGAATTTGATGGAATACTCGATTTTTTTATACCCGGACTCTCCTTATTTATACTACTTCTTTGTTTTCCAAGAAGATTAGATCATAAAAAAGGGGGTTTAGAACTAAACTTCTTCCTTTTTACATTTCGCTTCTATTGGTTATTTTAATTTTATTGGGGTTTTTTATAACCAATGTAAGTAAGTGTAAAGGCGGTCATATGATATTTCATCAGATGATTGTACAAGGAGGGGCGTAGGTTATAGAAAAGAAAGAATGATAAAGAAAGTAAAGGAATTATTTATCGGATCGGGAATCAAAATTTGAATTCGGTATGGATAAAAGATCTTCCTATGTTATACTATTTAATTCTCGACGATGAATCAATTTGATAGCTCAGATATTGTTATTCATGATATTGCTCCGATTCGATATCGTCGAGATATAATTCATCCCATTGAATATTGAATTTACAGGCGAAAGATTTATCAGCTCTATGGGATTAAATCCCGAGTTATTGCGAATTAATTAAAAATGAAACGATGAGATTATGGAAGTAAATATTCTCGCATTTATTGCTACTGCACTGTTCATTCTAGTTCCTACTGCTTTTTTACTTATAATATATGTAAAAACAGTCAGTCAAAATGATTAATTTGAATTAAACTTGACTGTTTAGTTCTTATCAATGATTGAAAAGAAAAAATAAAATGAAAAGTATTAAAATTTCGTGTCTTAAATGAAATAAGCGGACTAGAATCATCAGTATTTTATGAGATTCGATAGTATGGTAGAAAGATTCATATATTTCTTTCTACCATACTTATTATTGTTATTGTAGTATATAAAGTCGTACTGTATAAAGATAGAGGTTTAATATAGATCAATCTACAATATGTATCTTCAGAGATATCAATTACATATATGTAATGTATTTACATAGTGTACCAATTCTATTTCTTTGCTTCATCTATTTAATTTGTGTTGATTCCAATCATCAATCTGAAAAAATCGAAGGGCAATTCTTACTCTTACAATTCGAATTCCTAGAATTTCTGATTCTATTCAATATGAATCCCGATATCCATTGAAAGAATCAAATTGACGAAGGAAAAAAGAGTAAGAGTATAGGCCTATATTAATAATTAATAAATAATTACTAATAATTAATAAAAAGAAAATCACATAATCTTTTTTTAGTATTCCGAAGAAGTAATTGATTGATCAGTTGACAGATGATCCAGTGATTCATTTCCATGGGAACCTCTTTGGATTTCGAAAAGGATTAGTAAAGCCCACTGATTTTTAACGTTTGAACCATGATATGAAATGAGTTCAATAAAGCAAGCATAACAGAAATAAAATTTCTAAAAGAATAAAAAAGCGGGAACGCGCAATATGTGACTTGCCCAAGGCAATATTTTATTATGTGTAGTATATTGTTGGACAACCACTATGTCTATGTTGTTTCCCATAGGAAGTCTGTATCCACTTAATAACATAATTATTTTCTTTTCTATTTGAACAGTAAAAAAAAGGACTTTGCAGAACGATCTATAAAACAATTGATATGAGTTGAGTTTGAGGAATCAAACTCAATTAGTAGTACTTCTAGAGTCCACTTCTACCCCAGACTACGAGTGAAAGAGAAAATGTAAAGACTACCATTAAAGCAGCCCAAGCGAGACTTACTATATCCATGTGAATTATATCCCCTATCTCTATAAATATGAAGGAATTATTCCATTATTGTTCACTACTCATTATTATGTTCATTAATAATAGTGGAATTCCTGGCGCAGAGTCAAAAGGGAATTCTGACCCAATACCGTTGATGAAACAATCCAATAAACTCACAATTATAACAGGTTTCTTATATGATTTCGAGTAGAATCGGAAAACACTAAGCACAAGCAAAATACGTAGATACACCCCTGGAAGTTTCAAGGGAATGTTACTAACATGTAGGAATAATAAGACCTAGTCTTTCTTTTGTTGACCTTCATTTCATTAAGTAAAAAGTATAAAAATCTAGAGTCAAGATAAATCACTATCTATATCTATCACATACCCTATTTCTTTTTTCATTTTATCTAATCCTTACATTACGTCTCCTGCTTGTCTCGGTGAAACAATCGGAAGATAGTCTATTACATTAAAGCCAATTATCTCTTCAATCAATATTAAATTGAATGCAGGAGCACACAGAGAATTTCATGAGTCTATATACGAACAAAGTATCTTTCGACCTTTACGCAACTAATAAATTAATAATCAAATAAATTCCTCGTTCGTCTATCCAACTTAATTCAAGACCTAATTAATAAACACTACATTAATAATAGAAGACATATTAAGATTTAACGATTCTTTTTCATTCAATATTCACTAATATAATCTTTCCTTGAACTGAAGCCTAGACGCAAGGATTTACAGCATTTTCATTTTAGAGAACAGAACCGCCAGATGCTTATAGAATCAAGCAAGTATCAAGAGTCCTCTCCCCCGCTTACTTCTGCTGGAAAAAAAATTTGTCAAGTTATCTCAGCAAAACATA